TTCGGATTAATATTTAAAGATATAATATATTACATTACCCCCCGGTTTCCCCTTATCAAACAAATTGAAATGATTGAAATTTTTCTATTTGGAATTGTGTTAGGTCTAATTTCTATAACTTTGGCTGGATTATGCATAACTGCGTATTTACAATACAAACGTGGCGATCGGCTGGACCTTTGATTAATTAAAATAAAATCCGATTGGTCGACTCCTTTCTTGAACTTTAATCCGCAAGAAATTCCTTTTGTTTCAGTTAGTGAAGTTATTTAGTAGAGTTTGACCTAACAAGAATGGAATCACGCTCTGTAGGATTTGAACCTACGACATTGGGTTTTGGAGACCCACGTTCTGCCGAACTGAACTAAGAGCGCTTTCTTAGTACAGGCTGTAAAGAAAGCTATTCTTTTTGTAACTCTACTACATCATATACCATATACTATGATATTATAGTATCATACTTGCTGCTCATAGAAAAAGAAATAGGCAGGGATGACAGGATTTGAACCTGTGACATTTTGTACCCAAAACAAACGCGCTACCAAACTGCGCTACATCCCTTTCAATTGAGCTACAGTATCATTGTAAAGAATCCCCATCTTTGTTTCCATATCGATATTTCGATTTCTTTCATTGATTGGTCTCATTTTTTTATATAACTTTATTTTATATAATATATTAAATTAATTAATATATTATATATAATAACAGAAAAAAATGATATATGAAATCAACCGTAAAAAAACGAATCAATTTCCGGAATGTTCAGGAAGGGGGGAATTTTTTTTATGTTTTAAGAAAAGTAAAGTTGAATGATTGTACATTTTAATTAGGAATTCCACCTATAACTAGAAGCGGTTCTTAACTACATATACCTTAAATACAGATACAATGTATTTCAATAAAAAATAAGGAGTATTTTCAATGCGAGATCTAAAAACTTATCTATCCACGGCACCGGTACTAAGTACTCTATGGTTTGGATCTTTGGCGGGTCTATTGATAGAGATCAATCGATTTTTCCCAGATTCGTTGATATTCCCTTTTTTTCAGTCTAGTTATTGACAAGAGGTAACGAAAATTTTAGTAATTTCTATTTTTTTGTTACTTTTTGTAACGAGAAGAGTTGAGTGAATCAAAAATAAAAAGGAGGTTCATGGCCAAAGGTGGTAAAGATGCCCGGGTAACGGTTATTTTAGAGTGTATCAGCTGTGTTCGAAAGAGTATTAATAAGGAATCCACGGGTATTTCTAGATATATTACTCAAAAGAATCGACACAATACGTCCAGTCGATTGGAATTACTAAAATTCTGTCCCTGTTGTTTCAAACATACGGTTCATGGGGAGGTAAAGAAATAGATTACATTTATTTCTATCTATATGTAAACCTGTCAAATACTAGCAAAAATAGAACATTATTATCATCATTAGATAATATAATCTATAATAATGTTCTATTTGTATTATATTTTATCTATATTATAATATAGATAAAATATAATACAAATAGAAAAAATAGAAACAAATCCTATTTATGAATTTGAATTAGGATTTCGGAATAAGGAATCAAAAAATTATGGAGAAATCCAAACGACGCTTTCTGAAATCTAAGCGACCTTTTCATAGTCGATTGCCCCCGATTGGGCCGGGGGATCGAATTGATTATAGAAACATGAGTTTAATTAGTCGATTTATTAGTGAACAGGGAAAAATATTATCTAGACGAGTCAATAGATTGAACTTGAAACAACAACGATTAATTACTAGCGCTATAAAACAGGCTCGTATTTTATCTTTATTACCCTTTCTTAATAATGAGAAACAATTTGAAAGAACCAAGCCCGCTCCTAGAACCTTAAGCTTTGGAACCAGAAAAAAATAAGCTTATTCTTCAATTGAATCCAAATTACAATCCGAACGCAAACGCAGAATAATGTTTTTTTATTGAGCATGTTCTAAATATTTTAGAGTATGATATTTTAATCCTATGTTTTTATCATCCTAATTTCGTTTCTTTCGACTCCACTTTCCCGGAGAATAAACTCCGGGGAACGCCGTTTAAATAATTCCGCTGCATTTCTTCCAATCTCCTTATTTCATGATCTCATTGAAAATGATATAAAGACAGTTCCTATTTGATATAGCTATTTGCGCCAGTATTTTACGATTCAGAAACAACTGCTTCTTCTGCAGATCATATATTAATTTACTATAACTATGCGACGATACCCTATTCCCGCGAATGACTGCGTTTAACCGAAGGATCCACAAACGACGAAAATCCCTCTTTTGTCTATCTCTATCCCGATGAGCCGAAACCAAAGCTCTTATTTTCTGTTGAGTAATAGTTCGAGTAATCCTTGAATGAGCTCCTCGAAAGCTTGCTGCAAATAAACGAATTTTTGTTCTACGCCTCCGAGCTATATATCCTCGCCTAATTCTGGTCATTGCCTAAATGGAACTTGAATTAATAACTAATTAATTTTTTTTCTTTATAGTTATTATTTTCCCTGTCTATTAATAACAAAACGATTGTTCCAATGTATAAAATAAAAATTCCAACGATTTTTGCTATTATAACCCTTCCCTCCCGACCACCATATTTGTTTATTTTTTCCTAGGTATTTTACACCAAATTCTTAATTTGGATTAGTATTAGATGTTAGAAATATAGATAATCCATATATTCCATATCAAATAAATGGATAAACGAAATGAAAATGAAATGGTAGGTTCCATCGTTTCTATGGTTATTTATTAATTTATTAAATTAAATAATAAAACGGTAAGGTCCTCTCTATACACCGGAGCCACCCCCCCCCTTCATTTAACTAACATGGTTATTGGTCACTTGTACAGTTCACATTGCTCTACCTATGAATTATCTAGTACTAGATCTTTCAAAAAAAAAATAAATTTGTTATAGTAACGGTATTTAATTAGGAAAGTTGGCTGGGTAGCTGATCCTGTTAGTCCGTTCGTTCTTGCAAGAATGCGAGCATAAGTTTAAATCAAATAAGGATTTCTACGCTTTAATGAAATAAGCATTTGCTACCATTAGAGAATTTGTTCTTATCGTAAATTGAGGTAAGTAGATTTACACCAATATAAAACCATAAATTTCATACATAAACAATTAAGGATTTAATAGATTAAATCTTTTTTTTGATTTCGTTATAGTGAATAGAGTTATTCGATTCTATCCGTACCGACTTTACTATTTTTTGATTTTGTCCTCAATTGCTATATAGGATTTGATAGGATTTGAACGAGTCGCACATACACCCTAGTACATGTTCCTCGGCGCTGAGGACATCCCCGAAGAGCGGGGGATTTTGTGACATTTCTGATTGGCTGTCTTGTATTTCTAATAAGTTGTTTAATAGTTGGCATGATGAATCATATCCATAATGGGCCGGTTTAGATCGATCCTAACCAGATAATTATGAATTACTTTTAGTTACTATAATTTTGAATTTAGTAAAAAGAGAAAATACCAAATCAGGATATTTGCGTGAAATACAGATTCATTTATCCGCCCTCCGCTACAAGATCAACAATTCCATGAGCTTGGGCTTCTGTTGCTGACATAAACACATCCCTTTCCATGTCTTCTGATACAACCCATAAGGGTTTGCCCGTTCTTTGTACATAAATCTCTGTCAGGGTTTCGCGCAATTTCAGAAGTTCTTCCGCTTCTAGGACAAATTCTACTGTTTGGGCCTCAAAATAAGAACTAGCAGGTTGATGAATCATTACCCTGATGATATGACATAACCAAAAGTTATTCTATTTTTTTTTGAGGGGGTGAAGAAAAAAGGGTAAATTGAACAACCGTACGGGCATCTTTTGCACGTTGCATACGGCTCTACAATGTAATTTATTTTTACTTTCCATCGAAGAAAGATAAAAACTATCAGACCTAGATCTGTAAATTTGCCATCTTTACTTTCTTTTCCAGAGCTAAAAAAACATAATATGATGGCACCGTTGCGTTATATATTTTATTTATTGCGTCTGGAAGCCGGCAATCCCAAAGTTTCTTTTCGATTCAATCAAAAAAAATAGAATAAGGGAAAAATAATTAATTATCTTTGTTTGCTTTATTTTTTTAGAATACTCTTTCATAACATAAAAATTGTTAATAGCCTCCCTGTGTGAAAACAAAAAAAAAGTTTCAAAGTTTGTGCCGCTGAAACAAAATCCCGATATATAAAAACGAAAATATTTTTGAATCTCATACTACTCTCTCGATACATAATCGAATGTTTTTGAAAAATAATAAAAATAATTTGCATATCGAATTCGAAGTGCCATGCTATTATTACTTAAATATTCCTATTTCATATGGAGAAGGCATAGTTTTCTTTTTTTTATCAAATCAAAAAACTCATTGGCGCCAAGCGTGAGGGAATGCTAGACGTTTGGTAATAGCCCCCCCGACCAAGAGAAAAGATCCCATTGAAGCAGCTAATCCCATGCATATTGTATGTACCGTTGGTCGCACAAATTGCATAGTATCATAAATAGCAACTCCGGGTATTACCCACCCGCCGGGAGAGTTTATAAAAAAAAAAAAATCTTTGGTATCATTTTCTATACTGAGATATACCATAAGACTAATAAGTTGATTTGAGATTTCACTATCAACCCCCTGGCCTAAAAAAAGGAGTCGTTCTCGATAAAGTCGGTTAATTAGGATTAAACTGTCTCCCTTCGAAACCATACATGCACCTTTTGATGCATACGGTTCCACAAAATTGGGGAAAAATCAATGTGTATTGTATATTTCCGCCGCTTTCTTTTTTCATAGCGGATTGTTTCTAACAAAGGAACTTTACTTTTTTATTGCTCACATATTTAAAAAAAGTCTGAGTGTTTTTCTTTTTCCCTATAATTCAAATAACAAATAAATAAACTTATCGAACTAACCTTTCATTGATGTATTCTTTTCACCGATATTCAATCCAAATCACGATGCTATTTTCTTGTTCCTGAGTGGGACTCTTTAATATTTTTAGGTTTCTGCTCTACTCCGGGTAAAGAGCCGACCGATTTTGATTTGCATATGCATATATAGGACAAATGCTCCTAATACCATTACCGTTTCTTTTTTCTTTGCTACATACACAACCTTGCTTTTTTTTTCAATTCATCATATCTTCTGCCAATCTTATGCCAATCGTCATATTACTCGATTGATTAAGATATCTCCTATGGAGACCATTCAAGTGAAAATCATACAATACATATTCATTCGGGTTTTCTAAACGGAGCCTGGATACTTATTGGTTCATCCAAGTCAACCATAAATTATTGGAATGGTAATTGAGAATCTTAATCCGAACCCCCCCACAACACAAAAAAAGGGATCTAATTAATTGTACTTCACGCTTCAATTTTTTGATGATTCAATTAATCATTTTACATTTTAGGGTGAAACAAACATAGGATATCTCGGAAAGAGAACGGGGAAATCCCATATGACCCAAAATATCTGACAAGCCGCACTATATGTCAATCCAAGTGGAATATGCCTCTCCGGGAAGTCGAAAGGGTACTCTTGGAACACCAATAGGCATGTGAAATAAAAAAAGAAGGACTTTATTTTACTTTGATGTGGAAACGTAACAATGGGTTGATTATCTTCATAATACGAATATCTTATATATCTTAATACGAATATCTTATATATCTTATATCATAATCATAAAAAAAATGTAGATTCGAAAAGTTTAATCGAAAGAAAAAAAATCAATCGAATAGGCGGGTCCTTTGAAAATCCGATGGGACATAGTTGCTCATATTAAAGTGGTATTAACACCCGATTGCGTATTGATACTTATCGGGTATAAAATAAATCTGTTTCTCTTTGTTCCTACAAATAGAATTGTTTGGTTAGTAGTAACATAATGCCAATAGAATAGAAAAAGCGAAATCCCTGTTTCGCTATAATCTACTGAAAGCAACTAGGTCCGTAGTTTTTTCCAATGCAATAAAATTACATTTTTTCTTTGATTAAAGTAAGGGGTATTTCCATGGGTTTACCTTGGTATCGTGTTCATACCGTCGTATTGAATGATCCCGGTCGGTTAATTGCTGTCCATATAATGCATACAGCTCTAGTTTCTGGTTGGGCCGGTTCGATGGCTCTATATGAATTAGCAGTTTTTGATCCCTCTGACACAGTTCTTGATCCAATGTGGAGACAGGGTATGTTCGTTATACCCTTTATGACTCGTTTAGGAATAACCAATTCATGGAGTGGTTGGAGTATCACAGGGGGGGCTATAACGAATCCGGGTATTTGGAGTTATGAAGGCGTGGCAGGGGCACATATTGCCTTTTCTGGTTTGTGTTTCTTAGCCGCTATTTGGCATTGGGTCTATTGGGATCTAGAAATATTTTTTGATGATCGTATAGGAAAACCCGTTTTGGATTTGCCCAAAATCTTTGGAATTCATTTATTTCTCTCAGGGGTGGCTTGCTTTAGTTTTGGTGCATTTCATGTAACTGGACTGTATGGTCCGGGAATATGGGTTTCTGACCCCTATGGACTAACAGGAAAAATAGAACCCGTAACTCCGGCGTGGGGTGTGGAAGGTTTTGATCCGTTTGTTCCAGGAGGAATAGCTTCTCATCATATTGCAGCCGGGACATTGGGGATATTAGCGGGCCTATTCCATCTTTGTGTCCGCCCGCCTCAACGTCTATACAAAGGATTACGTATGGGAAATATTGAAACCGTTCTTTCCAGTAGTATTGCTGCTGTTTTTTTTGCCGCTTTTATAGTTGCTGGAACCATGTGGTATGGTTCAGCAACTACGCCTATTGAATTATTTGGCCCCACTCGTTATCAATGGGATCAGGGATACTTCCAGCAAGAAATATATCGAATAGTTGAAACCGGGCTCTCCGAAAAAAAAAGTTTATCGGAAGTTTGGTCTAAAATTCCCGAAAAATTAGCCTTTTATGATTACATCGGTAATAATCCGGCAAAGGGGGGATTATTTAGAGCGGGTTCAATGGACAACGGAGATGGAATAGCTGTTGGATGGTTAGGACACCCCATCTTTAGAGATAAAGAAAGGCGCGAACTTTTTGTACGTCGTATGCCTACTTTTTTTGAAACATTTCCGGTTGTTTTGATAGACAGAGACGGAATTGTTAGAGCGGATGTTCCTTTTAGAAGGGCAGAATCGAAGTATAGTGTCGAACAAATAGGTGTAACTGTTGAGTTTTATGGTGGCGAACTCAACGGAATCAGTTATAGCGATACTGTTACTGTTAAAAAATATGCTCGACGCGCTCAATTGGGTGAAATTTTTGAATTTGATCGTGCTACGTTGAAATCTGATGGGGTTTTTCGTAGCAGCCCAAGGGGTTGGTTTACTTTTGGGCATGCTTCCTTTGCTTTGCTCTTTTTCTTCGGGCATATTTGGCATGGTGCTAGAACATTGTTCCGAGATGTTTTTGCTGGTATTGACCCAGATTTGGATGCTCAAGTTGAATTTGGAACATTCCAAAAACTTGGAGATCCAACTACAAGAAGACAGGTAGTCTGATACAACACTTTTTCGCTTCTATTTAATTTTATTTGGGGCAGTTGACATAGGCAGGGTATCATAAATTGATTTGAACCATTGTCCGCTCTGCTCTTTCTTTCTCCGTGAAACAATCCAAATAAATATAATTTATTTAGGTACGGAAGCTATAATTGTAAACTACGATTGAATTTATGGAAGCATTGGTTTATACATTCCTTTTAGTCTCTACTCTAGGAATTATTTTTTTCGCTATCTTTTTTCGAGAACCGCCTAAAGTTCCAATAAAACAAAAAAGATGAAATTATTTTTAATTATCTCAATTGAAGTAATGAGCCCTCAAGAGGGCTCTTCAACTAGTCCCCGTGTTCGTCGAACGGATCTCTTAGTTGTTGAAAGGGCTGCCCAAAGGCGATATATAAGGCGTACCCAGTAAAACTTACAAGTAAACCAGATATAGAGATGGCAACTAGGGTTGCTGTTTCCATTGTTATATAATTTCAAGATTGCAATAGATCTATGATAAGATTATTTACAACGTAATGGTATACAAAGTCAACCGATCTTAATCAATACACTAGGATTTATGGCAACACAAACCATTGAGGTTAGTTCGAAATCTGTTTCAAAACGAACTAACACAGGATCGTTATTAAAACCATTAAATTCGGAATATGGTAAAGTGGCTCCCGGTTGGGGAACTGCCCTTTTGATGGGTGTTGCAATGGCTCTATTTGCAATATTCCTATCTATTATTTTGGAAATTTATAATTCGTCCGTTTTACTGTATGGAATTTCAATGAATTAGATTCATAAGATTTACGAGATCTTAGCTTTGCAATACAAAGAGAATCATTTATTTAGGTCTTGAATTGATAGTCTATGCTATTTTGGTAGTTTGACCGTGGAATTTTTTTATGTACTGTATTTCTGGAATATGAGTGTGTGACTTGTTAGAATGGCTTCTATTGATAATACAGAGAATGGGTCTGTCATCTTTAGAGATGGTTCTACCTCGTCGGATATTTATTGATTCTAGTATCTGGAACACGGAATATATATATGAAATAAATCAATAAATATTGGAACTATGATTCATACTGAATATTCATACCTTACGACTGGACTCCAACAAATTTTCAAAAAAAAAAGAAAGAACATTATAAATTCAATGGCAAGCTTCTTTTTTTTTATGCGATGCGCTTATTTTGTACAAAAAAATGTGTTCTTTTATTTTTAGTCATTCATTAGATCGATTCAGTGACTAAGTGATGATCTTGTGGTTTTTACTCATGGAATCTTGGTCTTAGCTTGGCTTGGAGATTTTATTGAATCACGGTAGTTCTAGTATGAATCTGAGGTTTCAGTCGATTCATAGAGTCCTAACAAGATAAATTCCTATCAATATCAATAATAAAGAAAAGAATAGTAAAACCAGCAAAAAGACTAAATCAAAGAAATAGGTAAAGAGAAAATTCAAGACGCCTGTAACGATCAACATATGAATGAGCCAACTTGATATTGTGGCATTATCATCACAAAAAAAGAGCTTTCGTATTCTTTTTTTTTTTCTCGAAAAATATAAAAAAATAGGAGGATTCATAAGTTTTAAATAGTTTATTACATATACGTTGCAATCAGTATTGAGGTGTTTCTGCTTGAGCTGTACGAGATAAAAGTCTCATATACAGTTCTAAGAGAGGGAGTTTCTTTAGTTTACCTATCTCAATAAAATCTATGATTGGTTTGAAGAACGTCTCGAGATTCAGGCGATTGCAGATGATATAACTAGTAAATATGTACCCCCTCATGTCAATATATTTTATTGTCTAGGAGGAATTACGCTTACTTGTTTTTTAGTACAAGTAGCTACGGGATTTGCTATGACCTTTTACTATCGTCCGACCGTTACTGAGGCCTTTGCCTCTGTTCAATACATAATGACGGAAACTAAGTTTGGTTGGTTAATCCGATCGGTTCATCGGTGGTCGGCAAGTATGATGGTCCTAATGATGATCCTGCACGTATTTCGTGTATATCTCACGGGTGGATTTAAAAAACCCCGCGAATTGACTTGGGTTACAGGTGTGGTTCTGGCTGTATTGACCGCATCTTTTGGTGTAACTGGTTATTCTTTACCTCGGGATCAAATTGGTTATTGGGCGGTAAAAATTGTAACAGGTGTACCTGAAGGTATTCCTGTAATAGGATCGCCTCTGGTAGAGTTATTACGTGGAAGTGCTAGTGTGGGACAATTCACTTTAACTCGGTTTTATAGTTTACACACTTTTGTATTGCCGCTTCTTACTGCCGTATTTATGTTAATGCACTTTTCAATGATACGTAAACAAGGTATTTCAGGTCCTTTATAAGATCATAACTATTTGGTTTGGCATAAATAGTTTATCACTTGGTAGAGGAACAATAGGTTTTCATTGCTATAAGTGTGGATTATTGAAAAGAATAAGACATGTCTTTGGATATTTATCTTCAACTCTTGTAGTTTAACTGTAGTTTATTTGATATGAATAGTTGAAGTTAATTTTCCGAAGAGAACAAAAAAATGGATTATGGCAGTGTGTGACTTGAACTACTGATTTGGCCGTGCAGACATACGTTCTTATCTATCTGCCACATTTTAATTCATAACTAAACGTGTTCTTGTTTCAACCATCGGCGTAATCTCGCGTAAGCCGGTTCGATTGAATATATTTCTATGATCTACAGTAGACCTAAGTCGGGTTGTGCATAGGCTTCGTAAGATCCAGTCTACTAAGTATATGGGATAGCATAATTAATATTTTTTATCTATGTTCACTAATAGTATGGAAATGCATTCATTTCTTTTGCATTGATTAGATTGATAACATTATCGGAGTGAAACAAAGGATCTAAAGAAGAACAGAGGCTACATTTTGTTAGTAACAAGTAAACCCTTTCCTTTGCAAAAGTATACAACTATACTTGACTTGGGTATAAACAAAAATCGAGAGGTTTGAGACGACCCAGAAAGCATTTTCTCATGATCAACTTTGTAAGCCTATTGGGGTGTTGAGTATTTACTTGTAACTTACTTGTAAGACCAGAGCGATAAACAGCTAGATTGTTGGAACTGTAGATAAAGAGATAGAATCTGGTAAAAGTTTTCTTACTTTATTACATATAAGCATTCCTATTTGTATAGATGTGTATAACAAATAATAGAATATTAATTTGAATAAAATTTCTTTTTTTTGATCCCCTGGATTCTTTTGCTCGAGCCGGATGATAAAAAATTATCATATCCGGTTCCTTCGAGGGGTAGATCTATCATATCACCTATCTCAATAACAAAAAAACCTGATTTAAATGATCCTGTATTAAGAGCTAAATTGGCCAAGGGAATGGGCCATAATTATTACGGAGAACCCGCATGGCCAAATGACCTTTTATATATTTTTCCGGTAGTCATTTTAGGAACTATTGCATGTAACGTGGGCTTATCGGTTTTAGAACCATCAATGGTTGGTGAACCCGCGAATCCTTTTGCAACTCCTTTGGAAATATTACCAGAATGGTATTTCTTTCCTGTATTTCAAATACTTCGTACAGTACCCAATAAATTATTAGGTGTTCTTTTAATGATTTCAGTACCCGTGGGATTATTAATAGTACCCTTTTTAGAAAATGTTAATAAATTCCAAAATCCATTTCGTCGTCCACTAGCAACAACTATATTTTTGATTGGTACTACAACAGCCCTTTGGTTGGGCATTGGGGCAACATTACCTATTGATAAATCCTTAACGTTAGGTCTTTTTGAAATTAATTAAATTGAACAAAAAATTATATTAGATTATCTATTTGAGTGTGTATCTAGGGAATAAGGGCCTGTTTCAAACTTAATTTTCTCCCTAGATACATTTGTTCAATTAGATTCAGTATCTATTCCAAATATCAAATATATGGATTATACTAAATACTAAAGGTTCAAAACACCCTTCTAATTTTATAAAACGATAAAATAGATTTAAAAGCGATTTTGGGGGAAATCAATTTCGAAATGCTCTTCTAGAATATCCCATATCTGTTTTACATCTTCTATTCGAAAATGCTCTATTTTCATAAGATCTTCTTGACTTTTATTCAAAAAATCCAACAATGTATGTATATTTGAACTTTTAAGGTAATTATAGATCCTGGGGGGCAATTCTAATTGGTCAATGTAAATATATTTCAATGTTATTTTTTCTTTATTTATCCTTAGTTTAGTGAATCTATCATTAAGGGTAAAAAGCGGTAAAGTCATTTTGTATGTATTGTCCTCTAACTGTAAGTTTTCTTCTTCCACATGTAGAAAAGGTATAAATAAATCAATTAAGTTTCGGGAAGCTTCATGAAGTGCTTCTTTCGGAGTTAAACTTCCATTTGTCCATATTTCGATAAAAAGTATCTCTTGTTTTTCATTTCCATAGGAATGAATGCTATGATTCACATTTTGAACAGGCATGAATACTGCATCTATAGGATAATTTCCGTCTTGAAAATTATGTAACGTTTTTATACGGCATCTACGATTCCGCTCGATTTGTAATCCAATACAAAAATCAATGGGTTCTGTCAAACTAGCTATATACTGTGTATTATCAACTATTTTCACAAAAGGTGGCGAAATGATGTCTTGAGCAGTTACATACCTCGGGCCCCTGACACAAATAGATGCGTCCCAAGTTCCATACAAATTACTTCTCAATACAATCTCTTTCAAATTCATTAAAATTTCATGTACTGACTCTTGAATACCTACTACGGTAGAATATTCGTGTGGTATTTTCTCAGATTTTGCACGTGTGATACACGTTCCGTCTATTTCTCCAAGCAAAGCTCTTCGCATTGTAATGCCTATTGTATCGGCTTGACCTTTCATAAGTGGAGACAAAACAAAACGGCCATAATAAAAACGCTTATTGTCTACTTTTGATTCAACACATTTCCACTGTAATGTCCGAGTGGTTACTGTTACTTTCTCTCGAACCATAGTAATATTGTTTGCTCCGATCATTGAATCGTTTATTTCTCTTGAATTCTTTTCAATGTTTATTTTTACACACGTCTTTTTTTAGGAGGTCGACAGCCATTGTGTGGCATGGGGGTGACATCTCGTACAAAACTTAATAGCATACCACTTCTACGAATAACTCGTAATGCTGAATCTCTGCCGAGACCGGGGCCCTTTATCAAGACTTCCGCGCTTTTCATACCCCGTTCCACTACTACAGTATTAATGACGTTTTCTGCTGTGGTTTGCGCAGCAAATGGTGTCCCTCTTTTTGGACCCTTGAATCCACAAGTACCGGCAGAGGACCATGAAATTACCCGACCTCGTACATCTGTAACAGTGACAATGGTATTGTTGAAACTTGCTTGAACATGAATAACCCCCTTTTGTATTCTAGGTGTATTTTTAGATAAACCAATACGTCCATTCCTACGTGAACCGATTCTTGATATAGGTTTTACCATATTGTATCATTTCATAAATATGAATTGGTGAGAAATATATGGATATATCCATTTCATGTTAAAATTAAGGGTGCTCTTGGTTATATATATATTTTTTTTCATTCTCTTATTTATATTTAATTTATTATAATTTCGGGTCTTTGATTTATTTTTAGAAAGGTTATCCCTGTCTTTGTTTATGTTTCGGGTTGGAACAAATTACGAAAATTCGTCGTCGTTTTCGGATCAATCGACATTTTTCACAAATTTTACGAACCGAGGTTCTGATTTTCATATTTGGCATTCCTTACTTTCATTTGGAACCTGTTTTTTCGGTTGGACGAAATTTATTTATATTTATATATATTTTTCTTTTCAATTTATAACTTCAAATTGTGTCTTCACGACAGGTGAAATTTGAAAAAACAAAAGATCTAATCTTTTGAATCTTTGTTGCATAGTCAGTCTATAAATTATACGTCCGTTGGTTAAATCATAACGACTTATTTCAATTTTTATTCTATCGTCTGGCAGTATCAGTATAAAACTACTGAAAACATAACCTAAAATTAGATCTTCATTATATTATATACTTATCTAAACGAATTTGAAACATACCGTTGGAAAGTAATTCAATAAAACCCTCATGAGTCCATTTTGTTTTCTTTCATGCCAAGTAAAACTTAATTATTAAGTAATTCAATTAAAGTAAGTAAGAGTAGTGAAATGAAACAATTAACAACCTGTTTTCTTTTTTTTTTCACAAAAACTTCGTTTTTGATCCAATTTGGATATCAGATATAAATTACCATATATAATACAAAATTTCTCCGCCAATTTCTTCTAATCGAGCTTCTCGGTCTGTCATTATACCTTTCGGGGTAGAAAGAATTACAATACCTATACCACTTAAAATTCTAGGAATTCGTTGATAGTTCGAATATATTCGTAAACCGGGACGGCTAACTTGTTTTAAATTAAAAAAATTTCTTCTATATGGTTTTTTCCTATTTTTTCGATGTCGTAGGGTTGAAATCAAAAAATCTTGGTTGCTTTCCTCATGTTTTTTCACGTTTTCGATAAAACCTTCTCGTAAAAGTATTTTAACAAAGCTTTCGGTGATATTAGTCGATGCTATTCGAACCATTCTTTTTCTATTCATGTCAGCATTTCGTATAGAGGTTATTATATCAGTACTAGTGCCATTACCCATGATGAACAAATCCGAATTGATATATATACATGGTCATTTCTTTTTTTGTTTTCGTTTTTAAATTTTAAATATGGTGAAATATGAAATAAAGGCATATACGTGAAATAAAATTAACTAATGAATTTATTTCATTCAAATATCCTACTATAAATTATAATACCTCGGGAGCTAATGATATTATTTTAGTAAAATTTAAATATCTCAATTCCCTGGCAATTCCACCAAAAACTCGAGTTCCTTTTGGATTTCCTTCTGGATCAACGACAACCGCAGCATTATTATCATATCGTATTATTATACCATTTTCGCGTTTTAGTTCTTTACAAGTACGGATAATTACAGCCCTAACCACTTCTGATCTTTTTAAGGGCATATTGGGCATTGCGTCTTTGATCACAGCAAGAATAATGTCACCAATCTGAGCATATCGTCGATTGCTAGTTCCTATGATTCGAATACACATCAATTCGCGAGCTCCGCTATTGTCTGCTACATTTAAATGGGTCTGAGGTTGAATCATAATTTTTAGAATCCCCTATTGCAATCAAAGTATTTTTTTAGTTATCCATTTCTATCGTTAAATAATGAATTTAATTCGATCGAATAGGCATTTTGGACGCCGCGATTGAAATGGACTTTCTGGCTATTATGTTATTTCGCCCATTTCCTAAAGTATTCGACCTGGTTTAATGACCGCTACGCAATATTCGGGGGATCCTTTCCCCGAACCCATCCGAGTTTCCGTTGGTTTGACTGTAATTGGTTTGTCTGGAAATATACGTACCCAGACCTTTCCACCCCGACGCGCGTTTCGTGACATTGCTCGGCATCCTGCTTCCATTTGCCTTGTGATCCAGGTTTAAGTGCCTGAAGAGCATATTTACCAAAACAAATACGATTGCCTCGAAAAGATATTCCCGTCATTCTTCTTCTATGTTGTTTACGGAATCTTGTTTTGGGGGGGTTATAGTTGATGATTGTTTCTCCCAATTCCATCTCTACTACAGAACCGGACATGAGGGTTTCTTCTCATACAGCTCCTCGCGACGCGAATGAAAAAAGGTGTTCTAAAATTATTCATTAATGAATAATTCACGAAATCTTGGTAATTTTTTAGATTTCATGTAATTTCGTAGGAATTTGTATATCTTATTTGAAATTTGAATCTATAACTAACCATCCATATCAAATAAAAAACTTTCGCGGGCGAATATTTACTCTTTTCATATCTAGTTCAGTCTTACAAGGTAGTTCATGACCTCTCAGCATATTTGACCGTTTGTTCCGCCATCCCGCCACATGAATCTTATGTTCAATACAATTTTATGTATTCACGGATTCCGTCGTTCCCACTGTCTCTAAATTTTTAATGGTTAGGTCTTAATTTCTCACAACGGAGCTCCTAATTTAAATTGGTTCTTAAGTCAATATTCTTAGTCTTTATTGACTCGAAGCTCTTTATTTTTTTTTTATATGAATAAATCAATCGATAAATTGGTATTGATGCTTTATTACTTTTCATTTTGTAGATGACTCATAGACCTTACATTTCGAATCATATATCATTGATATTTTCTTTCCCTCACCCTTTCGTCTACTTATCCACACTATTTTTATAGTTCATAATCAGATTGTCTTTTCTTTTGTTTATTAAAAAAAAAGTATTAAAGTCTTTTAGTTGTTACAACGATATAATTATAATCCCATATATCATTTACTTTTTTTGGAGCTCAAATCAAAAAATAATCTATATAATATGTATAATACGAAGCGATGGATTTTTTATTCGTTCTATAGTTATTAGTTCATATTACAAGCTTGGTCCATTTATTTTTTGAATTCAAACCCTACAAAAATCAACGAGTCACACACTAAGCATAGCAATTATATCAAATTGATAGTTAATACAATTTTTATTAAATCCTATAAATAAAAGAATATACAATTTGAATTTCTCTTTTTGTTTTCCATTACTATAAACAAGTAGAGTATTATTATTCCTCGTTTCTAACTATCCAAACTTTTATGCCTAATATCCCATAGATAGTTCGAGTTGGATAGGAACAATAATCAATTTTAGATCGAATGGTTTGTAGAGGAACCTTACCCTCTCTGATCCACTCGATACGTGCAATTTCTTTTCCGTCGATCCGACCTGCAATTTGTATTTGAATTCCCTTTGTATTTGCTTGTTTGGTTAATTCAATAGCTTTTTTAATTGCTTTGCGAAATGACACTCTATTTTTTAATTGGTCGGTTATAAATTCGGCAAGAATAGTAGGGTAACCATAAGGTTTGGCTATTCTTTTAATAGTAATGTTAATCTTTTTAGTCATATAATTCAATTCTTTTTGTACGTTCATTTGTAATTCTTCAAGTCCTCTCGATTTCTCTCCTATTAATAATTTTGGGAATCCTATATAGATTATAACCTGAATCAGATCGACTCGTTTTTGAATCTTTATACACGCAATACCGTCGACACTGGAGGATATTCGCATATTTTTTTTTACATAATTTTTGATAAAATCCCGTATTTTTTGATCTTCTTGTAAACCGTAAGAATAATCTTTTGGTTGAGAAAACCAAAGGGAATGATGATTATGGGTTGTACTAAGTCTGAAAATAAGTGGATTTACTTTTTGTCCCATACATCTCCACTATACGCTATATCTTTATACTTTTTTTTAGAGATGCATCCAGTTTTTTTGAACCATATGATATATTCTGTATATTCAGATAAAGATATATCTTTTAATACAATAGTTATATGACAAGTTGGCCTTTTTATTAAATAATTACGTCCTCGAGCCTGAGCTTTTGATTTTTTCATGGTAGGACCTTTGTTAACTTCAGTTTGACTAATAACTAAAGTTTCTTTTTTTAAATTCATATTATGACTAGCGTTCGCTGCTGCGGAATAAACTAATTTAAAAATGGGATTACAGGTTCGATAAGGCAGTAGTTCTAATATGCTAATTATTTCTTCGTAAGAACGCCCACGAATCTGATTAATTATTCTACGTGCTTTATGAGCAGACATACATATATGTTGACTTAAAGCGTATGTTTTTGTATTTGACTTTTCCCCCCTCTTTGTTCTCATAGGTTTCATCTCCTACTAAATTATATGAACGATTAAATCTATTTTTATTATATTATTTATAGATTTCTATATTTAATGATAATAAATTAACGGCGAGATCTATTATCATTTTTTTCATGTCCCTGGAAATTTATAGTAGGTGCAAATTCTCCCAA